TTTCCTTTCCTTTATCTGTTGATGTAAAATGATGCTGTATTTAATATAAAATTCTTACAATGAAAGAGATTATCATATTTCCACAATTCAATTTTAAGTGGATGGGAGATCTATAAATTTCTTTTTCATGGTTGTAGAGGCAGTTTTTGTTAGAATCCCCCCTTTTTATTTTAAGGAATTTGTTAATTGTCCAGTAACAAATATGATTCGATGAAAGAAAGTGAAAAAAGAATAAAATAATTGGAATCAATAGTTGTAATGAATTGTTGGATTGGATCTCAATCCAAATTTGGATCTAGCTACAAGGAAGAGGCTTTATTTTAAAATATCGAACGAGGAAACATAGTATTCCATAAAAATGGAATTCAAAATAATAATTCAAAAAGAGTTTCGTTTTTAAATGAAGTTACACGATCCAGTTCGTTTATTCTCGACGACTTGGTTGATAGGAATCGCGAGATGGCTAGATCTTAGAAATGATGAATCGGTTTCATTTTATATGCCTGTTACTTTCTCTTTTTTCGTGCCGTCTATAATGATAGATGAATCCAAAACTTTCAATTGGACTTATTATTTCAATTGGTATTTTTGTATATCTTCCTATGTTAGAAAAATGGAAACTTAGGTAAATACTTTAGAAACATATGTATAAAAATACCATATTTCATTTAGCCCTTTCATGCTTACTATAACCAGTTATTTCGGTTTTCTACTAGTGGCTTTAACTATAACTTCAGCTTTATTTATTGGTCTGAGCAAGATACGACTTATTTAAAATTTCTATTTGAAAGAAACAATTCAGAAAGGAAATGCTTCTGTGAGATTCTGTGTATTCTAGAGTTATTTACCATGTCAATTGTCAATTCTTGGTCATTGAGATTCACATCAATTCGGATTAATATTTAGGTATAGATATTACCGCTTTTTTTCTCCTTTTCAAAAAATTGAAATGATTGAAGTTTTTCTATTTGGAATCGTGTTAGGTCTAATTCCTATTACTTTGGCTGGATTATTCGTAACTGCATATTTACAATACAGGCGTGGCGATCAGTTGGACCTTTGATTAATTCACATTTCTTTTTTTGATTGGCCTCCTCCTTTCTTTAATCCACAGGAGGTCAAATTCTAATTGTTGTGCAAGCGACTGAATTCATTTCAGTCTAATTGAATTCATGAAGAAAAAATCACGCTCTGTAGGATTTGAACCTACGACATCGGGTTTTGGAGACCCACGTTCTACCGAACTGAACTAAGAGCGCTTTCTTATCAGAATAGAAAAGGATGTAAAGAAAAGATTTTTTTTAAACTAATCCATTTTCATTTTCTATCTATATATTCTATAGTTTCATAAAAATGAACTTCCGCGCAACGCAATTTGAATCGATCTCAGCTGATTCCTCGTTACTGCTCAACGGGGCAGTAATAGGTAGGGATGACAGGATTTGAACCCGTGACATTTTGTACCCAAAACAAACGCGCTACCAAGCTGCGCCACATCCCTTCAAATTGTTCTACAGTATAATTGTAGAGAATTCCTTTCTTGTTTTCCACATCCCTATTTCCTGCATTGAGACACACAGCTTTTCTGTCCATTTCGTCTTTTTTGGCCTCATTTAACATATTTTTACATATAATAATAAGAAAAGGAAATCTTATGGATCGTTGTACATTTCAATTGGAATTAGGGATTCCGTGTACAACTCTAAACGGCCCTTAACTACATATGCATCTAATCATATATGCATTATCTTTATGTATTACAATAAAAAAGGAGGTTTTTCAATGCGAGATCTAAAAACATATCTCTCCGTGGCCCCAGTACTAAGTACGTTATGGTTCGGGGCTTTAGCAGGTATATTGATAGAGATTAATCGTTTTTTCCCCGATGCGTTGACATTCCCCTTTTTTTCATTCTAGCTATTGACACCGGAAGGAATGAAGAAGATTAGAAATAGAATCAAATATCTGTGACTAATCCCCCCTCCCTCTTTTCTCTTTTTTCCCTTTTTTTTTCTAATTTTTAGAATTTAGAATAAGGGACGAAAGAGAAAGAATAAAAATGGATTCAACGTCTGCGAGACTCAGGTTCAAATTCGAATTAAAAATAGAGACGTGGGGGTAGAGTAGGAAAATCGGGGTCTAGGGCAAGAATACAAGATCTTTAACTGCCCTTCGGAGTTAAATAGAATTTCGAACTCATTCTCATTGTCTTGCTTATTATTTACTATGGCTTTTATGGCTTTGCTTTGATTTAATTGATTTTGATCTTTTAGAGTTGGATTTCAAGTTAATAACTTTTATTTTTTCCTTCCTTTCTTTTTCTTCATTTCGAATCAAAATAGAAGAGTTGAGTAAATCAAAAATCCAAAGGAGGTTCATGGCCAAGAGAAAAGATGCGCGGGTAACGGTAATTTTGGAATGTACCAGTTGTATACAAAACGGTGTTAAGAAGGTATCAACGGGTATTTCCAGATATATTACTCAAAAGAACCGGCACAATACGCCCAATCGATTAGAATTGAGAAAATTCTGTCCCTATTGTTACAAACATATGATTCATGGGGAAATAAAGAAATAGATTGAACCGAGTATGTCTTATCCTTGAAAGGAGAAAAATGACATTATATAGAACACATTGAAATATAAATAGAAGATATTGCATTTAAATAAAAAGAATCCTATTTGGAGTTAAAATTACAATTAAGAAATATTTCGGGATAAGAAATAAACTAAACAAACAAACCATGGATAAATCCAAGCGACCTTTTCTTAAATCCAAGCGATCTTTTCGTAGGCGTTTGCCCCCGATTCAATCGGGGGATCGAATTGATTATAGAAACATGAGTTTAATTAGTCGATTTATTAGTGAACAGGGAAAAATATTATCTAGACGAGTAAATAGATTGACCTTGAAACAACAACGATTAATTACTATTGCTATAAAACAAGCTCGTATTTTATCTTTGTTACCTTTTCTCAATAATGAGAAACAATTTGAAAGAATCGAGTCGACCACTAGAACTACTGGTCTTAGAACCAGAAATAAATAGGCTTATTTTTTGTTCACTTCAATCAGAATTCCAATTTGAACTCAAACATGGATTGGTGTTTTATTTGACAAATCTTAGAATCCAGATTATTGTGTCGTAAAAAAAAAACGAATCGGAAAAAAAAAGATTTTTTTATTGAACGTGTTCATTCATTTTGACTACTTTAGCGCATTTCTCATAGTAATTTTGACTTCAACTCCACCCTCCCGGAGTTCATTCTCCGGGGAACCCCATTTAAATTATTTCGGTGTATTCTTTCCAATCTACTTTTTCTCTGATTTCGTTGGAAATCATATAAAGACAATTCCTATTTGATATAGCTATTTGGGCCAGTATTTTACGATTAAGAAGCAACTGCCTCTTATATAGATCATGTATTAATTTACTATAACTATAAGATACTCCTTTTTCTCGAATTACTGCGTTTATTCGAGTGATCCACAAACGACGAAAATTTCTCTTTTGCTTATCTCTATCCCGATGAGCCGAAACCAAAGCTCTTATTTTCTGTTGAGTAATAGTTCGAGTAAGTCTTGAGTAAGATCCTCGAAAACTTGATGCAAATAAACGAATTTTTGTTCTACGTTTCCGGGCTATATATCCGCGTTTAACTCTAGTCATTGAATAAATAAAATTTTGACAAATAACTAATTGATTTTTTTCTTTCAGTTATTATTTTTCCCGTCCTGGCCTATTAATAACTAATAACCAAACGGATTTTTCCAATGTATAAAATACAAATTCCAATGGCTTTGGCTACTATAACCTTCCCGACCACGATTTTTTCTTTTTTGGGGTATTTTACTGGGAAATATGAAAGAAATTGTGGGTTTCCTCGTTTCTATGGTTACTTCTTAAACGGTGAGGTCTTCTCTATACACCGGAGCCCTTACTTCATTTAATATTTCATCAATGTTATTGGTAACTTGTATAGTTCACACCACACTCTTTGGCTCTACCTATGAATTATCCAGTAACAGGTCTTTCACAATGAGACCCGCCTATACAGTAACGGTATTTAATTAGGAAAGTTAACTGGGTAGCTGACCCTCGTAGTCCGTTCTTGACTGAGCGAGAACTTCTTTTTTTTTTTTTATTTTAATAAGATTTTTCCGCTTAATGGATAATCAGTTGCTACCAATGGAGAATTGTTTCTCATCTTAAATTCAGGTGATTGAATTTGCACCAACGGAAACCATAAACTTTATACACAATAGAAGGATAGATTTGTTTATTTTTAGATAGTGAATGGAGTTCCTTCTTCCATTCTATCCTATTCATTAGTACTGATCAGTCATACTGGAAGCAGTTTTCTTGCTTTTTCCTGTCAGCTCATGATCTAAACGAGTCGCACATACACCCTAGTACATGTTCCTCGCCGCTGAGGACATCCCCGAAGAGCGGGGGATTTCGTGACATTTCGAATGGGCTGTCTTGTATTTCTAATAAGTTGTTTAATAGTTGGCATGTTGAGTCATATATATAATGGGCTGGTTTAGATTGATCCTAACCGGATTTTTTATTTATTTATATAGTAAACTCGGAGATAAAATATCAAATCACAGATTTGCACAAAATCCACTTTTTCATTCAACTGCTACAAGATCAACAATTCCATAAGTTTGGGCTTCTGTTGCTGACATAAAAACGTCTCTTTCCATGTCTTCAGATACAACCCATAAAGGTTTACGCGTCCTTTGTACATAAACCCTTGTGATGGTTTCGCGTAGTTTCAGCAGTTCTTCCGCTTCCAGGATAAATTCTCCCGTTTGTGCCTCATAAAAAGAACTAGCAGGTTGATGCATCATTACCCTGATAATAGAAGGTTTCTCTATCTGGTGTGATGAAAGAAACAGAAAAGAAAGATAAAGAATAATAGGAAAAAGGATAGAATTGAACAACCGTACGGGCATTATCTTTTATGCATTGCATACGGCTCTATAATCAAATTGACCCCTAACTTTTCCATTCAAGAAAGATAAAAAATAGAATCTATTAGTCCCAGATGGGTAAATGATCAAAATGCCACCCTTCTTTTTTTTTTCGGAGGAGTTCAAAAATACTATGATGGCTCCGTTGCTTTCTATTTTAAAATGGATTTTTTTTGTCTTTGATTCAGCAATCCCAAAGTTTCTTTTTGAGCCAATTAAAAAAATTTGGTTTTTTCGCACTCTTTTTTTTTATAACTTAAATATTGTTAAGAGCCCGTTAGTGTAAAAACAAACAAGTTTGTGACGCTGAATTGGACTTCCGATAGATAAGAGAAAGTCGGAAATATCTTTTATCTCATACTACTCTCTCGATACATAATCAAATCTTTTGAAAAAAAAAATACAAAATTTTTCATATCGAATTCGAAGTGCCATGCTATTATTACTTAATATTCATATGGCGAAGGCATAGTTTTCTTTTTTCTCTCAAATAAAAAAACTTCATTGGCGCCAAGCGTGAGGGAATGCTAGACGTTTGGTAATTTCTCCTCCAACCAGAATAAAAGATCCCATTGACGCGGCCAATCCCATGCATATTGTATGGACCTCTGGTCGTACAAATTGCATAGTATCATAAATGGCTATTCCGGGTATTATCCATCCACCAGGGGAGTTTATAAACAAATACAGATCTTTAGTCTCATCCTCGATACTGAGATATACCATAAGACCAATAAGTTGATTCGAGATCTCGCTATCAACCTCTTGGCCTAAAAAAAGTAATCTTTCTCGATAAAGTCGGTTGAGTAGGGTAAAATTGTATTCCTTAGGAACCGTACATGCACCTTTTGATGCATACGGTTCAAAAAAATTGCGAAGAAAAGAATCAATGTATAGATTCCAGTCCTCTTTCTTTTTCGGGTTTTTCTAATTTTTTAATGAAAGGGCTTTTTCTTCGATTTTTCAATAAAGATGAATTTTGATTTCTTCTTTGATAATATAAAAAAAGGGTAAATAAACTTATCGAATTAACTTCTCATTGATGTATTCTTTCATCGAAATTCAATCCCAATTACGATGGTATTTTCTTGTTCCTGAATGGGTCTCTTTCATCTTTTTAGGTTTATGCTCTACTCCGGGTAAAGATTCGCCCGATTTTGATTTGCACATATAGGACAAATCTTCCCATCACCATTTCTTTTTGTTATGACTTTACAAATAATCATTTATGATACACATAGTAATCATAGATATATTACCAATTGGGTTTTTTTTTTAAACGGAGCCTGGATACTTCATTTTTTTCGTCCAGCCAAAGCCAACCATAAATTATTCTAATTGATATAATTCTATGAATTCCCCCAAATAATGCATTTAATTGCATTTCACGCTCCAATTTTTCGATAATTCAATTTCTCTTTCTTGGGCGAAACAGAGGATATCTCGGTCGGGGGAGAGAATGGGGAAATCCCATATGACCCAAGATATCTGACAAGTCGCACTATACGTCAACCCAAGATGCATCTTCCTCTCCAGGACTTCGGAAAGGTACTTTTGGAACACCAATAGGCATGGATTGAAAGAAAAAAGAACTAAATACTATATTTCACTTTGATGTGGAAACGTAACAATATGGTTTTATTGTCTTTATTTTTCTTGTCTTTATAATATTGGCTTTATCATATTTATTTTATCCATAGATTAGAAAAATTTAGAAAGAAAGACAAAATAAATAAAGGAAATTTTTTACGAATAGATCCTTCTAATGATAAATGAAGGATGGACAAATTTTCTCATAGAAAATGGTATCAATCCACCATTGCATATTGGTACTTATCGAATATAGAATAAATCTGTTTCTCTTTGTTCTTACGAACAGAATTCTTCCATTATTACGAATAGAATATAGAATCAATATTAACCTAACCCTTGTTAGGAAAAAATCCCCTGAACAGGGGAAGTCTATAGGATAATCATAGTATAATTTTTTCCAATGCAATAAAGTTACGTAGTGTCTATTTTTCTTCGATAAAGGGGTATTTTCCATGGGTTTGCCTTGGTATCGTGTTCATACCGTTGTATTGAATGATCCCGGCCGGTTGCTTTCCGTTCATATAATGCATACAGCTCTGGTTGCTGGTTGGGCGGGCTCGATGGCTCTGTATGAATTAGCAGTTTTTGATCCTTCTGACCCTATTCTTGATCCAATGTGGAGACAGGGTATGTTCGTTATACCCTTCATGACTCGTTTAGGAATAACCAATTCATGGGGGGGTTGGAGTATCACAGGAGGAACTGTAACGAATCCGGGGATTTGGAGTTACGAAGGTGTAGCTGGGGCGCATATTGTGTTTTCTGGCTTATGCTTTTTGGCAGCTATCTGGCATTGGGTCTATTGGGATCTAGAAATATTTTCTGATGAACGTACAGGAAAACCCTCTTTGGATTTGCCCAAGATCTTTGGAATTCATTTATTTCTCTCCGGGGTGGCTTGCTTTGGTTTTGGTGCATTTCATGTA